TTTCGTGAGACTCTGCTTGGTAAACGGGTCGATTATTCGGGGCGTTCCGTCATTGTCGTGGGTCCTTTGCTTTCATTACATCAATGTGGATTACCTCGAGAAATAGCAATAGAGCTCTTCCAAACATTTGTAATTCGTGGTCTAATCAGACAACATGTTGCTTCTAACACAGGGATTGCTAAAAGCAAAATTCGGGAAAAAGAGCCCATTGTATGGGAAATACTTCAAGAAGTTATGCGGGGACATCCTATATTGTTGAATAGAGCGCCTACCCTACATAGATTAGGCATACAGGCGTTCCAACCCATTTTAGTGGAGGGGCGCGCTATTTGTTTACACCCATTAGTTTGTAAGGGCTTCAATGCAGACTTTGATGGGGATCAAATGGCTGTTCACGTACCTTTATCTTTGGAAGCTCAAGCGGAAGCGCGTTTACTTATGTTTTCTCATATGAATCTCTTGTCTCCAGCTATTGGGGATCCCGTTTCCGTACCAACTCAAGATATGCTTATTGGGCTCTATGTATTAACGATCGGGAACCCCCGGGGTATTTGTGCAAATAGGTATAATCAATATAATTCTAATTGCGGAAACTATAAAAAGGAAGCTGTTGACAATAATGACTGTAAGTATACAAAAGCAAAAGAGCCGTCTTTTTATAGTTCTTATGATGCACTTGGGGCTTATCGGCAGAAACGAATCCATTTAGATAGTCCTTTGTGGCTCCGGTGGAGATTAGATCAACGCGTCGTTGGCTCAAGAGAAGTTCCCATCGAAGTTCAATATGAATCTTTTGGTAATTCTAATGAGATTTATAAACACTATCGAATAGTGGGAAGTGTAAAAAGAGAAATTCGTTGTATATACATTCGAACTACTGTTGGTCATCTTTCTTTTTATCGAGAAATAGAAGAAGCCATACAGGGGTTTTGCCGGGCCTACTCATAGGCTATCTAATTCATACGCTATCTAAAATAAATTCTATAAATTCTATTAGTGATGTCCATACTCGCGGGAATTCGGGTCTCCCCAATTTCACTGGTATCAAAATTTTTGAATTTCTGTGTGAATCAAGATTGAGGAAAGGAAGTTTTCGAATCACTGACTCAGGCCCATTGTGGAATCTTACTCAGCAGAATATGGAGGTCCTTATGGCAGAACGGGCCGATCTGGTCTTTCACAATAAGGTGATAGATGGAACTGCTATGAAACGACTTATTAGCAGATTAATAGATCATTTCGGAATGGCATATACATCACATATCCTGGATCAAGTGAAGACTTTGGGTTTCCAGCGAGCCACTGCTACATCTATTTCATTAGGAATTGATGATCTTTTAACAATACCTTCTAAGGGATGGTTAGTCCAAGACGCTGAACAACAAAGTTTTCTTTTAGAGAAAAACCATCATTATGGGAATGTACACGTGGTAGAAAAATTACGTCAATCCATTGAGATATGGTATGCTACAAGTGAATATTTGAGACAAGAAATGAATCCTAATTTTCGGATGACTGATCCCTCTAATCCAGTCCATCTAATGTCCTTTTCGGGGGCTAGAGGAAATGCATCTCAAGTACATCAATTAGTAGGTATGAGAGGATTAATGTCGGATCCTCAAGGACAAATGATTGATTTACCCATTCAAAGCAATTTACGCGAAGGGCTTTCTTTGACAGAATATATAATTTCTTGCTACGGAGCCCGCAAAGGAGTTGTAGATACTGCTGTACGAACATCAGATGCTGGATACCTCACGCGTAGACTTGTTGAAGTAGTTCAACACATTCTTGTACGTAGAACGGATTGTGGTACTATCCGAGGTATTTCCGTGAGTCCTCAAAATGGGATGACGGAAAAAATTTTTGTCCAAACACTAATTGGTCGTGTATTAGCAGACGATATATATATCGGTCTACGATGTATTGCCACTCGAAATAAGGATATTGGAATTGGACTTGTCAATCGATTTATAACCTTTCGAGCACACCCAATATATATTCGAACCCCTTTTAATTGCAGGAGTACATCTTGGATCTGTCAATTATGTTATGGCCGGAGTCCTACTCATGGTGACCTGGTTGAGTTGGGAGAAGCCGTAGGCATTATTGCGGGTCAATCAATTGGGGAACCGGGGACTCAACTAACATTAAGAACTTTTCACACCGGCGGAGTATTCACAGGTGGTACTGCCGAACATGTACGAGCTCCCTCTAATGGAAAAATAAAATTTGATGAGGATTTGGTTCATCCCACACGTACCCGTCATGGGCATCCTGCTTTTCTATGTTTTATAGACTTGTATGTAACCATTGAGAGTCGAGATATTATACATAATGTTAATATTCCAACAAAAAGTTTGATTTTAGTTCAAAATGATCAATATGTAGAATCGGAACAAGTGATTGCCGAGATTCGTGCCGGAACGTCCACTTTTCGTTTTAAGGAGAGGGTTCGAAAACATATTTATTCTGAGTCAGAAGGAGAAATGCACTGGAGTACTGATGTGCATCATGCGCCCGAATATCGATATAGTAATGTTCATCTATTACCAAAAACAAGTCATTTATGGATATTAGCAGTAGGTCTATGCAGATCCAGTATAGTGTCTTTTTCACTCCACAAGGATCAAGATCAAATGAATTCTAATTCTTTTTCTGTCGAAGAAAGATATATCTTTGATTTCTCACTGACTAATGATCAAGTAAGACATAAATTGTTGGATACTTTTGGTAAAAGTAAAAAGGATAGGAAAATTCTTGAGTATTCAAAACCTTATCGAATCATATCCAATGGTCATTGGAATCTCATAGATCCCTCTATTCGTCAAGAGAATTCCGATGATTCCTTGGCGAAAAAGCGAAGAAATAGATTCGTGATTCCCTTACAATATGATCAAGAACGAGAAAATAAACTAATACCCTCTTTTGGTATTTCTATTAAAATACCTATAAATGGTATTTTACGTAGAAATAGTATTCTTGCTTATTTTGATGATCCGCGATACAGAAGAAGCAGTTCGGGAATTACTAAATATGGGATTGTCGAAGTAGATTCAATCGTAAAAAAAGAGGATTTGATTGAGTATCGAGGAGCAAAAGAATTTAGTCCGAAATACCAAATGAAAATGAGAGTAGATCGATTTTTTTTCATTCCCGAGGAAGTGCATATCTTCCCCGGATCTTCGCCCATAATGGTCCGGAACAATAGTATCGTTGGAATAGATACACGACTTGCTTTAAATATAAATACAAGAAGCCGAGTAGGTGGATTAGTCCGAGTGGAGAGAAAAAAAAAGAGTATTGAACTGAAAATTTTTTCTGGAGATATTCATTTTCCTGGAGAGACAGATAAAATATCTAGGCACAGCGGCATTTTGATACCACCAGGAATGGAAAAAAAAAATTATAAGGGATCAAAAAAATTAAAAAATTGGATCTATGTCCAACGGATCACACCTATAAAAAAAAAATATTTTGTTTTGGTTCGGCCCGTAGTAACATATGAAATATCCGATGGGATAAATTTAGCAACACTTTTCCCTCAGGATCTCTTGCAGGAAAAGGATAATGTACAACTTCGAATTGTCAATTATATACTTTATGGAAATGGCAAGTCAATTCGAGGAATTTCTCACACAAGTATTCAATTAGTTCGGGCTTGCTTAGTATTGAATTGGGACCAAGAAAAAAAGGGTTCTATAGAAGAAGAGGTTCATGCTTCCTTTGTTGAAATAAGGGCAAATGATCTGCTTCGTGATTTCATCAGAATTGAGTTAGTAAAGTCCACTATTTCGTATACCGTAAAAAGGTATGATACGCCAGGTTCGGGATTGATTTCCAATATTGGATTAGATCGTACCAATATCAATCCTTTTGATTCCAAGGCGAAGACTCAATCATTTCCCCAACATCAGGGAACTCTTGGTACGTTGTTGAATCAAAATAAGGAATGCCAATCTTTCCGAATTTTGTCATCATCCAATTGTTCTCGAATTGGCCCCTTCAATACTTCGAGATATAATAATGCTACAAAAGAATCGTATCCCATGAATCCAATTAGGGATTTGCTGGGTCCCTTAGGGACTATTGTACCTAAAATAGCGAATCCTTGTTCATCTTACTATTTAATAACTTATAATCAAATTTTTTTAAAGAAATATTTGTTACTTGACAATTTTCAACAGACTTTCCAAGTACTTCAATTTCAATACTGTTTCCTAGATGAAAATAGGAGGATTTATAATCCCGATCTATGTAGTAACATCATTTGGAATTCATTCCATTTGAATTGGTGTTTTCTCCATCACAATTATTGTGAAGAGGCATGGACAATAATTAGCCTTGGCCTATTTCTTTGTGAAAACGTATGTCTATTGAAATACGGATCACGCATAAAAAAATCTGGTCAAATTTTCATTGTTCATGTTGACTCTTTAGTTATAAGATCAGCTAAGCCCTATTTGGTCACTCCAGGAGCAACTGTTCATGGCCATTATGGGGAAACTTTTTATGAAGGAGATACATTAATTACATTTATATATGAAAAATCGAGATCCGGCGATATCACGCAAGGTCTTCCAAAAGTGGAACAAATCTTAGAAGTTCGTTCAATTGATTCAATATCGATGAACCTCGAAAGGAGAGTTGAAGGTTGGGACGAACGTATCCGAAGGATTCTTGGAATCCCCTGGGGATTCTTGATTGGAGCTGAACTAACCATAGCCCAAAGTCGTATCTCTTTGGTTAATAAGATCCAAAAGGTTTATCGATCCCAGGGGGTACAGATCCATAATAGACATATAGAGATTATTGTACGTCAAGTAACATCAAAAGTGTTGGTTTCAGAAGATGGAATGTCTAATGTTTTTTCACCTGGGGAACTGATTGGATTGTTGCGAGCAGAGCGAGCAGGGCGTGTTTTGGACGAAGCGATCTGTTATCGGGCAATCTTATTGGGAATAACGAAGTCATCTCTGAATACTCAAAGTTTCATATCCGAAGCGAGTTTTCAAGAAACTGCTCGAGTTTTAGCAAAAGCTGCTCTACGAGGTCGTATTGATTGGTTGAAAGGGCTGAAAGAGAACGTTGTTCTGGGGGGGATTATACCGGTTGGTACTGGATTCAAAAAATTAGTACATCGTTCAAAGCAAGATAAAAACATTCATTTGAAAATAAAAAGGAAGAATCTATTCGAATTGGAAATGAGAGATCTTTTGTTACACTATAGAGAATTTTTTTGTTCTTGCGTCCCAAACAATTTCCATGGGACATCAGACCAATCATTTACATAATTTAGTAATTCCTAACAAGAGGTTCATTCTTTTTACTTGAACTCTCTGGTCCGATTATGGATTTGGTAATCAACGAAAAATAAAGAATGAAAATAAATTCATGGTTTGGGTCGTAGATCAATGGTCAATCCTGGTAGAAGGTTCCGTCGGAACAATTATTTATTTCACAGGGTACTGAATCTCTTTGAAAAAAAAAATAAAGAGAAGTGTGGGAAAATGGGAAGACGATATTGGAACATCAATTTGGAAGAGATGATGGAAGCGGGAGTTCATTTTGGTCATGGTACTAAGAAATGGAATCCTAGAATGGCTCCTTACATCTCTGCAAAGCGTAAAGGTATTCATATTACAAATCTTACTATAACTGCTCGTTTCTTATCAGAAGCCTGCGATTTAGTTTTTTATGCAGCAAGTAGGGGAAAAAACTTCTTAATCGTTGGCACCAAAAATAAAGCAGCGGATTTAGTAGCATCAGCAGCAATAAGGGCTAGATGTCATTATGTTAATAAAAAATGGCTTGGTGGTATGTTAACGAATTGGTCTACTACAGAAACAAGACTTCAGAAGTTCAGGGACTTAAGAGCAGAACAAAAAATGGGGAAACTCAACTGTCTCCCAAAAGGAGATGCAGCAATGTTGAAGAGAAAGTTATCCACCTTGCAAACATATCTGGGCGGGATCAAATATATGACGGGATTGCCCGATATTGTAATTATCGTTGATCAGCAAGAAGAATATACGGTTCTTCGAGAATGTGTCATTTTGGGTATTCCGACGATTTGTTTAATCGATACAAATTGTGACCCAGATCTTGCGGATATTTCTATTCCGGCCAACGATGATGCTATAGCTTCGATTCGATTGATTCTTACCAAATTAGTATTCGCAATTTGTGAGGGCCGAAATAGCTATATAAAAAAATAAAAAAAGGTTGATTATCTTATAATTTAATAGTTAAGAAGAAGAAGATTAGTTCGTTTTTGGTGAACTCCATGGATTTCTTTGATTGGTTATTATTTTGGTTTGCATTTCTTGGAGTTTGAACTATGTTTTGAATATTGAATTTGAATAAAATTGGTATTTTTTTTATGTGATTTCTTGGTATCCTAAATATATTTTCTTGGTATCCTAAATATATAAAATATATAAATATATGATATATGATTATATGATATATATATGATTATATGATTTATATATGATTATGATTTATGATTCCTAACTTAAATTCATGAATGAAGGTAGATGAGTTGAGAAAGAGATGGTTGAATCAAAATAATTACTTTTTTTAAGTTCGATTTCTATTAGAGGACAATATGAATGTTATACCATGTTCCATTAAAACACTCAAAGGGTTATACGATATGTCAGGTGTAGAAGTAGGCCAACATTTATATTGGGAAATAGGAGGTTTACAAATTCATGCCCAAGTACTTATCACTTCTTGGGTTGTAATTGCTATCTTATTAGGTTCAGCCATCATAGCTGTTCGGAATCCACAAACCATTCCGACCGACGGGCAGAATTTCTTCGAATATGTCCTTGAATTTATTCGAGACTTGAGCAAAACTCAGATTGGAGAGGAGTATGGTCCTTGGGTTCCATTTATTGGAACGATGTTCCTATTTATTTTTGTTTCTAACTGGTCAGGTGCTCTTTTACCTTGGAAAATCATAAAGTTACCTCATGGGGAGTTAGCTGCGCCCACGAATGATATAAATACTACTGTTGCTTTAGCTTTACCCACTTCAGTGGCATATTTCTATGCGGGTCTTAGCAAAAAAGGATTGGGATATTTCGGGAAATACATTCAACCAACTCCAATACTTTTACCAATTAATATCCTAGAAGATTTCACAAAACCTTTATCTCTTAGTTTTCGACTTTTCGGGAATATATTGGCTGATGAATTAGTAGTTGTTGTTCTTGTTTCTTTAGTGCCTTCAGTAGTTCCTATACCTGTCATGTTTCTTGGATTATTTACAAGTGGTATTCAAGCTCTTATTTTTGCAACTTTGGCTGCGGCTTATATAGGTGAATCCATGGAGGGTCATCATTGACTAACTTTCTAAATAGTTTTTTTTAAGCTTATCCCAATTCAAGCAATGCAGGGTTCAATATAATCCACAGGGTTGTAGAAGAAAATGCAAATAGCTACAAATATGTATCTATTGTATATATGAAGAAAGATAGATAATATTGCAGAGTTTGGAATAGAAAGAAGGGGTGGGGGGTCCTACTATCTACTAACTATCTACTATATATAATATATATGTATATAATATATATGTAATGTCTATGAGTATCAGTCCTTGTGTATGTTTCGAAGAATGGTTCCAGCATACGATTTAATAGTTAATAGAATAAAAAGTGCAGGTGGTTTACGTTATGGAAGAAACAAGAGTATATGTTATTTACTAGTTAGATAGGAATTATCCCTATCTCTTTTTTTCTAGCCCACTTCATTTATATGGATTACAATATAAGTCCTTTTTCTATTTTTTCTGTGATTGTTAATTGAATGAAAGAATAGAAGAGTTTATAAACAAGAAAACACAATGACTAAAACCGTATATATCTATTTACATAAAACTCCATCATGGGTAGAAAGAAAGGAAAAACGGTATACGGTATATGGAAGTAGTTCTGAAAATTCAGTAATATTCTGTTGGAGTTTTTAACTACTTCGACCCGATAGATTTTAGTGATAAGGATCAATCAAAAAGAAAAGAAATAAAAAAAAAAGTAAGTAAAATAAGTTTAAGTAAAGTAAAAAAGTAGTGTAGTAAAGTAAATAGTCAAAGTCAAAGTAGAAGTAGAAAAAGAAGTAGATAAAGATTAAGTAGTAATTCATTGGTTGGTTGTATCATTAACCATTTCTTTCTTTTGGTACGAGGAAATTACCATGAATCCACTTATTTCTGCTGCTTCCGTTATTGCTGCTGGATTGGCTGTAGGGCTTGCTTCTATTGGACCTGGGGTTGGTCAAGGTACTGCTGCGGGCCAAGCTGTAGAAGGTATTGCGAGACAACCAGAAGCAGAGGGTAAAATACGAGGTACTTTATTGCTTAGTCTGGCTTTTATGGAAGCTTTAACAATTTATGGACTGGTCGTGGCATTAGCTCTTTTATTTGCAAATCCTTTTGTTTAATTTCATTGTAGAATCGAAATGTAAAAAAAGGGGACCTATTTATTATTTTATTAACTCGTATTTGCCCTTTGCTCCTTCGAATTATATCAACACTTTACTCCTATAACTATAACTATTTATTTTTATTTTTAGTTTGTAGAAACAATACTTTTGGAAGGACTGATTTGAGGATAAGGAATTAGTGGATCCACTCGCTTTATTCCCTTTCGTTTTTAGTTTAGTCAAATTCCATTAAGAAATGGAATCTATTAAATAATAAATAAAAAAAAAATTCCATTACTAATACTAATCCCATAAAAAAAAAGAGAAATCGATAAAAAAAAGGGGGAGGTGAGCGGAGTGATACAAAAAGAACTCTGTTCTTTGTTAGTCCTATCTATAAGAGGGGAGCATATGAAAAATATAACCGATTCTTTTGTTTACGTGGGGCACTGGCCATCCGCTGGGAGTTTCGAGTTTAATACCGATATTTTAGCAACAAATCCAATAAATCTAAGCGTAGTGCTGGGTGTATTGATTTTTTTTGGAAAGGGAGTGTGTGCGAGTTGTGTATTTCAAGAATATGTTGGATTTCACCGGCTGCACTTTCTTTATATTTATGTATTCTTTTTTTTTTTTTTTAGCTTTATAGCAGAAATAGGAAAAAGGGTGCACAATCTCGACGAATTACTTCGTAATTGGATTTCATTCAGAAATCATATCTAAGAACCATAGCATTTCGTGACTAATTGGTAAATGAACTTTGATTCTCTATCAACCAATAATGTTGAGGTCTTTTACATGGTTAAAGATAAATTGTTTGAAGTCCAGGCACAGCATACCATGGTACTCTTTCTACCGCTACGTTAGTACCGAAATGTTTTTAAAATGATAAAAAAAATGAATAATTGGGAATTTATCCGATGTAGAATACTCATATGGATAAATTTATTTGAACCATTTACAGGTACAGGAAAGATGGGTATCTCCCCCCCCCCTTTTTTTATACACTGCCGAATCGACGACCTATGTATTGTATAAAAAAGAGAAATTTTTGGAATTTTTTGTATGAAAAAAATAAATCTCATTACTCATTATAATAATAAAAATAAATAATTAAAATAAAATATAAAATAATAATGAGAATGAAGTTAAGAATTTAAAATATAAATTATAAAAAATTTATAAAGAATTCGAAATTTTTTTAATTATTTATTTAATTATTATTAATTATTATAAATTTTTTATATTTATAATTTTATAATAATAATAATAATAATTATATTTATAATTTTATAATAATAATAATAAAAATAATAAATAATAATAATAAATAAAGTTTGTAAATAAAGAACAAATAAAGAAACAACTTTGCTGACAATTTATTATTTTTTGTCTGGTTTGAAGAGTCCTCCTATACTAATATTCTGATGTTAGATCAGTTTCGATATCTTTGAATACGAACAGAAAAGAGAGGATAGGCTCAAGAGAGGATAGGCTCATTCCATTCAAAGATATGGGAATGTCCGTCAAAGAAAAGAAACAATTGAGCGTGAGAGCCAAATGAATCGAAAGA